AAATCTCTTTCTATGGGGAATTCCAAAAGTTTTTTTGTACAGCAAACAAAAAACAAATAAGTAATCAAAAATTTGAATAATCTGAATCGACTCGAAAAATGAAATTGACCCATTTCATATTTCCTAAAAAATTTCAAATTTCCAGTATCTATTGGGTTAAACTAATCAATATGAAATGGCACTCAGTTCATTCTTTTATCTTTTATATTAAAAAAAAATAACAATTTAGTTTTTTACTGAATTCTAAAAATACTAATACTTTCTTTGTTGGCAAACGTATAAATACAAGATAAAAGGGGGTTTCCCCTTCTGTAGATTTTCTCATTTCCAAGATGGGGAGGTTTTTCCCCATCGACCAGTTACGATAATAAAATTTTTTATTTTGTCCCTCTTTCTCTATCTATAAACTATAAAGGAGGGGGTATAAGATTTTTAATTAATTTTTGAATTTGAATTTCATTTTTATTGAAACTAATAGATTCGATTAAACTTTACTTAGAATTACTATATAGAATGGATTCCCCATATATTTCCTGTTATCAACCCAATCAAATCAAGACTTTAGTGAGAATATTCTGGATGAATAATGTGTAAATTTTCAGTGCCTTCGTCTTTCTATTTTATGTTCATTGATAAAATCAAATGCATTATTAAATTTATGAAATTCAATAACGGAAAGAGTTCATTCGAAAATGAAAACAAAAACATTTTTCTTTTTTTAGTTCTATCTCTTCATTGACTCTTGATTGAGGGTAGACCTTTCTAGTTAGAAGAGTTCAATTCTAGGAAAGCATAAAATAAACGAAAACTTCTAAGACCCTAAACTAAAATAATGAACTTTCAAATCCCTATTATTATATTATTTTGTATTTATTATTTTGTATTATTTTGAATTTGAATTGTTTTGAATAATTTGAAACTTTTCTGAAAAAGAAAGTAAAAATATTACACTGAATTGACTTCTTCAATCTCGACGATTGTTTATTCATAAGCTATTATAAGTTCAAGACAAGCCGCTATGGTGAAATTGGTAGACACGCTGCTCTTAGGAAGCAGTGCTAGAGCATCTCGGTTCGAGTCCGAGTGGCGGCATGTCATCTTCTAAAAAAGATAAATAGATCCTATAATGAATTTAACTCCCGATTTCCATTTAAGTTCCATTTAAGAGACTCTTCTTTTTTTTTATGATATTTTCAACTTTAGAACATATATTAACTCATATTTCCCTTTCCACTGTTTCAATCGTAATTACAATTCGTTTGATAACCTTTTTTTTCGTAGATGAAATCGTACAATTATACGATTCGTCCGAAAAAGGCCTGATAGTTAGTTTTTTCTGTATAACAGGATTATTGGTTACGCGTTGGGTTTATTCGGGGCATTTTCCACTAAGTGATTTATCTGAATCATTAATCTTCCTTTCATGGAGTTTCTCCCTTATTCATATAGTTCCGTATTTCAAAAAAAATAAAAATTATTTAAGCATAATAACCGGTTCAAGTGCTATTTTTACCCAAGGCTTTGCTACTTCTGGGCTTTTAACTCAAATACACCAATCTTCAATATTAGTACCTGCTCTTCAATCCGAGTGGTTAATAATGCATGTAACTATGATGATATTGGGCTATGCATCTCTTTTATGTGGATCATTATTATCAGTAGCACTTGTAGTAATTACATTTCGAAAAAACAGAAAGATTTTTTGTATTAATAAAAGTAATCTTTTATTAAAAGAGTCATTTTTTGTTGGTGAAATTGAATACATGAATAAAAGAAGCAATCTTTTCCAAACTACTTCTTTTTTTTCGGATAAGAATTATTACAGATCTCAATTAATTCAACAATTGGATTATTGGAGTTATCGGGTTATTAGTCTAGGGTTTTTATTTTTAACCATAGGTATTCTTTCGGGAGCAGTATGGGCTAACGAAGCATGGGGATCGTATTGGAATTGGGATCCAAAGGAAACTTGGGCATTTATTACTTGGATCGTATTCGCGATTTATTTACATACTCGAACAAATATAAACTTGCAAGGTGCAAATTCGGCAATTGTGGCGTCTATAGGCTTTCTTATAATTTGGATATGTTATTTTGGGGTTAATTTATTAGGACTAGGGCTACATAGTTATGGTTCGTTTACATTAACATCTAATTAAATTCAAAAAAGGATCTTACGAACACAACACATTACGCTACATATACAAAATTTTGTGTGAACCGGCACGAACCGTGCGAATCTATACAATAGTTGATTTGCGCGGCTCGTGCCCATCTCGGGTTCAAATTCATTTTTTTAATATAAATTTACGAGAAGAAAAAGCTCTCTTTTTCATTGTACAACTTTTTCATTGTAAAATGAAAGATTTAGGCTTTTTCTTTTATTTATGAATAGGAAAACTATTTAGAAAAAGAATTAGATAGGATAACTTCGACCTTATCAACCGACAGTGAAAGAACGAAATCCGGATACATACCAATACCTAGTACGGGTAAAAAG